CATATTTCTATGCGGGTCTTACCAAAAAGGGATTAAGTTATTTCGGGAAATATATTCAACCAACCCCAATCCTTTTACCCATTAACATCCTAGAAGATTTTACAAAGCCCTTGTCACTTAGTTTTCGACTTTTCGGAAATATCTTAGCAGATGAATTAGTAGTTGTTGTTCTTGTTTCTTTAGTACCTTCAGTGGTTCCTATCCCTGTCATGTTCCTTGGATTATTTACAAGTGGTATTCAAGCTCTTATTTTTGCAACTTTAGCCGCGGCTTATATAGGTGAATCCATGGAGGGTCATCATTGAAATAGTCTTATTTTTTCAATTAGCGCAAAGCAATGTATGTGTGGTTCACGATGATTTACTTAAGGAATAGAAATATACAAGACTTTCGATTTCTATATGATAGAAAAAAAATAGGAACAAAAAAATAAAAGATTACGATATTCGAGAGTTGTAAAAACAAAAAAGGAAAGAGATCCAAAGGATCTTTTTCCTAAAATTAGTCTTTCACCCCTACCTTTCCTTGATGAAGATTTCCTTTTCTATTGGTCAGCCAATCTTCTTATTCAAATCAGAATATGAATAAGATATATGTTTACGACATGTGCTTAAATAAAAAACAGGAGAAACAATTCTACTTTACAGTTGATTTTATTCACCAATTGACCAAAAGAAAATAATTAATAAAAATTGCATAAACTTAGATCAATCAAATAATGATATTTTTATGCAATAATTCCCCCTAACCAATTGAATTTGTCTATTTCGATTGTATTCGGTTGGAATAATGATAAAGAAACTGCAAAGGAGAAAAGAATTTACAAAAAGCAAAGAAGGGGGATTCCTAAAAAAATGGATTGATTCTCGAATCCGATTGAATCTAATGGTTTACGTTATGGAAGAAAGACGTGTATATGTGATATTAGATATTGGCTGGTTATGGTTATATATGAACTAAAGATATATTTCATTTGCCCTGTGGGTTTCAATAGAAGCCCTTTCGCATTCTTGTGGCTGTGAATTGGATGAATAAGGAGATAAAATCAAGAAAAGATGGAAGAATTGAAATAACAGTTTGGAACCAAGAAATGGAAGAACGAAAGTTCTATGGATTCACAAAGACTCTGTGTATAGAAACGAAAAAATCGGAATATATAATATTCTTAGAATATTCTTACTTAAATTCGAAGTTCTTAGTTACTTTGACTAGATGAATCTTATCGATGGAATAATTAAATCATAATTCATTGGTTGATTGTATCATTAACCATTTCTTTTTGTTGGTATGAGGAACTTATCATGAATCCACTGATTTCTGCTGCTTCCGTTATTGCTGCTGGGCTGGCCGTAGGGCTTGCTTCTATTGGACCTGGGGTTGGTCAAGGGACTGCTGCGGGTCAAGCCGTAGAGGGTATCGCAAGACAGCCCGAGGCAGAGGGAAAAATACGAGGTACTCTCTTGCTTAGTCTAGCTTTTATGGAAGCTTTAACGATTTATGGGTTGGTTGTAGCATTAGCACTTTTATTTGCGAATCCTTTTGTTTAAATCTTAGAAATAGGCAAAGTATGTATTTTGCCTATTTTATTGCCTTAGATTTGTCGTTTGCTTTTTCAAATTGGACCAAGATGTCACTCCTACAATTCCTTATTCGTTAAGAAAATAACCTAGGGGAAGGGCTGATTTATAGATTGAGGAATTAGCATACCGCCCTGCTTCCCCTTCGTAGTCCGAGGGAAACTCTTTTTATGGGGTCTTGCAACAATCCGGGGGTAGTTCATACTTTATAACTCAAATATTTTTTTGACTCTATTTCAAAAAAAAGAAAAGAATAAATAAAGAGGGGTAAAGTGATAGAAAAAGATAGAAAAAGAATTCTGGTCGATTTTTGAGTCTATCTATAATCTATATAATGAGATTATATGAAAAATGTAACCGATTCTTTCCTTTCGTTAGGCCACTGGCCATTTGCCGGGAGTTTCGGATTTAATACCGATATTTTAGCAACAAATCCAATAAATCTAAGTGTAGTGATTGGTGTATTGATCTTTTTTGGAAAGGGAGTGTGTGCGAGTTGTTTATTTCAAGAATAGGCTGGATCTGATCAGCTGTACCCCTTTCCGTTCTAACTAGGAAAGAAGGGTGCATGATCTCGCGAATTACTTCTTAAGAAATTCTATGTAAGAACCACAGCATTTCGTGATTAATTGGCAAATCCACTTTGATTCTCTAGTAACCAATAATGTAGGGCTGTTAAGATGGTTAAAGCAAACCGTTTGAAGTCTAGGTGCAGCATGGTACTCTTTCTACCGCTATGTTAATAGCGAGATGGTTTGAAACTAAATATTTTATCGATATAGAACACTCATCTCGATAAAATGATTTGAACCACTTATTAGAAAGAGGGGCATTTTCCCTCTTTTATCCAATGCTGAATGGACGACCTGTGCCTTATATACTAAGTATGGATAATTAAAAAAAGATTTTTGGATTTGAACTGA